TTACTTAGTTCTTTTCTTACTTACTCTATCTAAAGACGCATCAAGAATAGTCCAATACAATTTTTTATGATTAGGGGTTCTCTTCCAGCCTAAAACAAATATTTTCTTTCTGTGAATATCTAAATGACAGTTCGCGCACACTGCCATCAAATTAGATTTTCTATTACACTGAGCTTTAAATTGACTCTTGGGCTTAATGTGGTGTATGGCCTCCGCCGGAGCTCCGCATATTTCACATGAATCAATAAAAACTTGAGCATTATACTTAGAAGGGCGGAATGTCGTTAGAGAACTCGACTCACTTTTAGGCGAGGACTCCAAAAGTTTACGATATCTTAGAGCACTATTATAGAATTCTTTGTCTTTAATTATGTGGTCCATAACTTCAATACCATATTGAGTGGGCCCAGGGCTAGGCTTCAGCTTACGTTCATAAATTATACCAAAACCCTTTTGTTCAATGATAGATAAGTGATAGAGCCGAACTAGCGGACCAATTAAAGAACAAACTTGATGAAGGTGAGTAGAAAAGACGAAACTAGTTTTTGCAGTTGATAATATATCAATTGTTGCAGCTAATATGGCTGTCCCTGAATTAACTTCTGTTCCATGGCAAATTTCATCCCCCAATATTAAGCTATTATAATTAGCTAGCTTTAATATAGTTGAAAGATCTCTCATTTCAACCTCAAAAGTACCTTGACCCCTATGAAGATTGTCTCCCCCCAAAATACGAGTAATTAAATAGTTATAGGGTCTTAACTTAAATGAGTCTGCAGCTACATACATCCCCGCTTGAGCTAAAATTACATTAATTCCGATCGCTTTAAGTAAAGTAGATTTTCCTGCGCCATTTACTGAGAATATTAACATTCCCTTGTCCTCTAAACTAATATCATGAGCAACACACTCTTCTTGGGTGTTAAAGTGTTCTACTAATGGGTGTCGAAGGTTATTTGCTTCTATTAGCCCCCGGGATTCCGTTAATATTAAGCAAGGTTTAGTAAAATTTAATTTTACAGCCGCAACAGCCCCGCTTAATGCAACATCTAATCTAGAAATTACATCTACTAAGGGAGAAAACAATTCAGAATAGCTAAAATATAATTTCTTAAGTTCTTGATTATAAGTTTGTTTAACATAAGCATTAATTTGTTCTTCTAATTTATTTAATTCGATTAATATTTCCTGAATACCCGGACTGGTAATTATATAGCGGCCTCCTCTTTTACCCAATATAATAATTGTAACATTAGGGGAATTAGCCATATAATGTTCTAACTTAGTTAACTTTTTAGATAAAATAGAAAAAGTAAACCCCTCTTTATTAAAATCTTCAGCTTTAATAGATATTGAATCTTGAAACACAATATTTGAAGTCTGTTCAGCTCACTCTGTTAATTGGGCCCTTAAAGTGTGTTGTCGAACGAAGAAATTATTTAAACTATTAGTTGGCTGCAGCACATCACTAAAATCTCCCAGAAGATTGTCTACCTGAAAAATTCGGCTTATTTCCCCAATTAGTGATTCTAATTGGGCCCCCATTGAAAAGGATATATGCATCTTATTTATTAATTTATTAGCAAACAAATAAGAATGGTAAATTTGACTTAATTTCTTAGGTGGTAAAATAGTGTCACTCGAGGCACATATTGCCCATTGACGATGTAAAGAAGATAAATCCTTAATATGTTTTAGCTCGAAATTATTAAATCTTTTTTTGTCAAGTAATTGTTTAAACATAGCAATTTCCTCATAACGAAGATTTAATTCAGAACAATCCGTAATAGGATTAAGAAGTCTAAATTTTAGTAATCTTTTACCCATTGCAGTACAACAATAGTCAATTAAACTTAGTAGACTGCCTAATTTTTCTCCCTTAGGCAATAAGTCTAATTGATATTCTGCTCGATTACATAATATTAAATTTAAGGGACTGACAACAGAATTATAATATTCAGGAAGTTGGATATTCTTAATAAAATTGGGATTTCGAGCTTTAACAAATTGTAAGGCCCCTAAAAGACTAATTAGACTTACCTGATTAATGTTTTCTGTTCAAGAACTCTGAAATATTTTGCTAAGAGTATATTCTTGATAATTTTTATTAAACCATTTGGCATCAATGCCCATATAAATATGGAGCAAAAGCCACTCCTTATTACTATTCTCATACCTATAAGACAAATAACATGGCAAATTGGACGAGGTTTCCATCATTTCAATTTTAGCGCTAGGTTCAGAGGGAAATAAATTTCAACCAATTAATAAATTATATATATTGCTAAGCAATGTCTTTGGGCCGTTTGCCCAAATTACTATTTCTCTAATACGATAACTTATTAATAGCCGAGCTACTTTGTCTCTGTCTGCCCAGGAAACAGGGAACATTATACTATGCCCATTCATGGCTGAAAATAAAGTTATGCCGAGTAAGTTGTCTGGAGAAAAGTAAATTGATAACACATAGGATAATTCTGACCAGTCCTCTAAATTACAACTAGGAGAATAAACCTGAGAGATTTTACGTTGTTTTGGTCCTGATTTTACGGTAACTAATTCATCTATAACTATGACAGTCCAACTTTTATTTAACAAAGTACCCAGATGGTTAGTAAGGGAAAAAATTGGAAACCCCATTTGAAGCAACGATCTTTTACTGAGCGAGGTTATTCTCATATCAAGTAACAAAGCAACCTGTTCAATAGGAGGAGTTGCCCCCAAAGTCTTACTTTGCATGGGCGGTCCGATTAATAACTCGGCTTGAGAGTATTCTTGTGGCCCATGAGTATTCGGCTCATGCCAAAGTTCATAGAACTTACCAATCTGAATAAGCTGGATCACTGATAACCCAAACTTCAAATTATTCTGCTCCGCTAAGTTGAAATATTGTACAGGTAATTGACTCATTTTTTAATTTAGCCTCTCAATAAATTAAGGGCTCGAATAGAAATTGTGCCACGTAGCCGGTAATAATTAGCCATAATAGCTAAACCAATAGCAGACTCAGCAGCTGCGACAGTTAGAATGACAATCGCAAAAATTTGACCACAAAGCGTATAGGGCACACGAGATTCAAATAAAAGCAAAATAGTAGAAGCCAATAAAACTATTTCTATGCTTATTAGCATAATAATCAAGTTACTTCTATTTAAAATAATACCTAAGATCCCTATTAATAAGATGATAATTGATAATATTAAATAAGACATGCGCCATATCAATTAGAGGTTAGTTTCCCATTCTAAGCCTCCTTCTATTCACTCATAAACTAACCCTAAAGTTAAAATTAATAAAAATAATATAACAATCCAATACCCAAATAAAGGTAAGCCCATATATGTAACAGCTCAAGGAAACAAAAAAGATATCTCAAGATCAAATATTAAAAATAAAATTCCAATGAGGAAGAATCTGATGGAAAAGGGATTCCCTGGATTATTAAAAGGATCAAATCCACATTCATAGACTGACACTTTTTCCATATCTGGTTGTTTGTGCCCCAATAGATAAGATGCCCCCAAAATTAGAATTGATAATGTCCCGCTAACGATAAGTAGTATAAGTATTCCTTTAAACTCCATGTTCTTGGACGAAGGCACCTAAAGGTGCTCTCTGCTGATTTGTAGGAACAGATCTTGCTTACTACGTAGTGATTTCCCTTCATTATATAAACAAGGTGAATTTGGCTGTTTAGCTAATAATATGGCCCCTATCATGGCGACTAGTAGCCCCAAACTAGCAATTAACACTAATTCACAATAAGTTGTATAAAGACAACTTCCAATTGCCCTTATGTTAGTTTTATATTCTAGAATAGGATGGCTAATATATTTGGGGCTATTTATTAATAAGCCATAAAATAAGAATATTACAGATAATCCCACAGGTAAAAAGTGCGAGTGATCTTGAGAATCTATTTTATTAGGCTGTTGAATTAACATAATTACGAACAAGAATAAAATAGCGATAGCGCCTACATATATAACTATAAATATTAAACCTATATAGTCTAATCCCAACAATATAAACATTACAGCAGCATTCACAAAGGCCATAACTAACCAGAATACTGCATAAACAGAGTTCGGCGTAGATATAGCCATAAGACTAGCTCCAACTATCCCTAAGGAGACTATCAAAAATAAACTATTCATATTACTTCGGCCAAAAGTGGCCCAGCTTACTTCTCAAAGAGTAATTTGGTTTCAACCCAGCCTAACAGAGGCACCAATACTAAAAAGTAGCTAAAATATAATAAAGAAGCAAATTGACCTATCATAACATAAGGTTCCTCTACTGGATTAGCACCTAGCCAAGTCAATAAAATAAAATCTCCTATTAAGAACCAAAATGCTATTTTTCCTAGAGGCCGAAATGTTAAGGCTCTTAATTTACTAGTGTGAATAAAAGGCAATAAAAATAACACCAAGATACTAAATACCATAGCCAAAACCCCCCCAAGCTTATTGGGAATCGAGCGTAGTATAGCGTATGCAAATAAAAAGTACCATTCTGGCTGTATATGAACAGGAGTTACTAAAGGATTGGCTTGAATAAAATTTTCAGGATCACCTAACACATTAGGCATAAAATAACAAATTACAATTAAAATAGTGCTAAGTACCATTATGCCAAATAAATCCTTATAAGTGTAATAAACATGAAAAGTAACTTTGTCTATATTAGAGTCAAGCCCTAAAGAATTATTTGAGCCTGCGGCATGTAAACTTACAATATGTAATACGCCCAATCCAACTATAAGAAAAGGAAAAAGATAATGTAAAGAGAAGAAACGATTAAGAGTCGCATTAGATACGCTAAATCCTCCCCAAATTCACTGCACAATATCTGTTCCTATATAAGGTATAGCAGAACAAAAGTTAGTAATAACTGTGGCCCCCCAAAAGGACATTTGTCCCCAAGGTAATACATACCCCAAGAAAGCTGTTAACATCATTATTAAATAAATTATAACCCCAATATTTCAGACGTCCTGTTTCATGTAGCTCCCATAATAAACTCCCCTGCCCATGTGAATATATACACAAAGAAAGAATAAAGAAGCTCCATTAGCATGAATATATTTCAACATAAAGCCGTAATTAACGTCTCTTAAAATATGAGAAATTGAGTCAAAAGCTAAGCTAACATCGGGACAATAGTGCATAGCTAAAAATATCCCAGTAATCAATTGAATAGTTAAACAAAGCCCTAACAAAGAACCAAAATTTCAATAATAACTAATATTAGAAGGTGCAGGCAAATCTACCAGCACTCCATTTAAAATAGAAAGTATTGGATGTTGAGTTCTTATTCGTAACATTTTATTTGGGTATTCCATAAGAAGCAAACCCCCAACTTAATCTTGGTGGGCTGATATTCATAGGCGGCTTACTCTAGCAAGGTGCTGCATCTAAGCCTATTGATAGGCTAGAGATTATAACTATTAAACCAAGACTAAGGGGTAAGTACGACTTCCATAATAGATACATAAGTTGGTCATATCTCATTCTAGGAAAAGAAGCTCTCATCCATATAAATGTAAATACTATAACAGTAGTTTTTAGGGCTAGGCAACCTATTCCCCAAATTCCGGAAAAAGGCGCCCAACCACCTAAAAACAATAAACTTATCAAGCAGCTCATCAGAATAATGTGGCCATACTCAGCTAAAAAAAACAGGGCAAACGACATACTAGAATATTCTACATTATACCCAGAGACTAACTCGGATTCCCCCTCGGTAAGATCAAAAGGGGCCCGATTAGTTTCAGCTAATGCTGAAGCAAAGAACATTAAAGCAGCTGGAAATAAAGGTATTATATACCAAATTTTGGCTTGAGCTAAAACAATTAGAGTAATATTGAGAGAACCAGCACATAATATTACTGAAATTAAAATTAGCCCTATACACACTTCATAGCTAATCATCTGAGCTGCTGCTCTAATAGCTCCCAAGAATGCATATTTAGAATTACTTCCCCAGCCAGACATTAAAATGGCATACACTCCCATAGAGCTGATAGCAAAGATGTATAGGACACCAATATTAATATCAGCTAAAACAATCCCGGGGCTAAAAGGAATAACTCCCCAAGCTAAAAAAGCTAAAGTAAGTGATAAAATTGGTGCAACAATATAAACCGGCAGATTGGCGTGATTGGGAATGGCCATCTCTTTAGTGAATAATTTTAAACCATCAGCTAAAGGCTGTAACAATCCATAAACACCAACTACATTAGGTCCTTTTCGTGCTTGCATATACCCTAATACCTTTCTCTCTGCTAAAGTTAAATAAGCTATGGCCACTAATAGAGGTATTATAATAACAAGCGTTTTAAAGATAATTGAAATAATAGTGCTCATTATCCGCTACAGGGAGCAGCCAAGAACGTATTGAACGAACTTAACTCAAGAACAAGTTCCCTTACTCTTACTATGTTACGACTTACCCATTCTCGAAAAGGGGGATAACCCCTATTACGGGGCGTCTCGCTCCCCTAACTTGAAGGGGACGACGGGCGATTTGTGCTAACACTGGGCCAGAATTCACCGGAACGCTCTACTTCCCGATTACTATCAAATCCTGCTTAATATTTCCGTTTCAGAAAATCTCCGCTTCCTAATTTATTGTGAATATTGTCTAAGAAAATGTAGCGCATAATATTCCTTTTCATAAAGACCATGACACCTGACTTAATCCATAATAGGGTTTAGGGAAACCTTTTTTGTTACCCTGACGACGGCCATGCAATACCTGAGCGACTTACCCAAAAGGTAGCCCGCTTTCAAGAAAAGGTAAGGTGACACGTGGATCATCGTATTAAATTACACGCTCCTCTGATTCAAACAGTGAACAACCAAGCCTTTTGAGTTTCAATCTTGCGATCATAATATTCAGGCACACAATAAGGTTATTTGCTAATAAAGCTATTGTATGTTTAGGGCGAGGATTACCAGGGTATCTAATCCTGTTTACTGTCCAAGCTTTCGTATTTCATGAAGATTATCATGAACGGAGTAAGGTGTCTCCACCTTCGGACTTCCACTCTTGCTTCCAACATTTAACCGCTACCAAGAGGTTTACCTTACTTTATTCTCATGCTTCATTTTATACTTTAACGCCTAATCCAAAATAAAAACTGGGTCCTTAAGTTTAACCGCGTCTGCTGGCACTTAATTAGACAGACCTTAGTGTGAAACCCTGTATCAAGCGCTTACTCATTGTACAAGATTCTCTACTGCTGCCAAAATGTCTTCCCCTTGTTTCAGTGAAAGTGTGGTTATACTACGCATCTTCGACCAAGCGGGCCACTATCCCACCGATTCTAATACGACAACTGAGACAATCTCCGTTTTATCCTCACCAGTAGGGCCCGTAGTACGAGCCTTGCATGTATTAGAAGAACAAACTGCCTTATAAATTCCCCAAGGTCAAAGGAATAATCATCTCCGTAATTATTTACGTTGATAAACAAACGGCAATTCATTATAAGTATGAAAAGCGGGCGGAGAAGATAAAGACCATTCTAATGAGCCAGGTAAAGTTGACCAGCCCCTAAAAGGTCTTTCGGCTGCTAATGCCTCATAAGACAAGTATATGAACCATATTATTCCCACTAAAGCCATTACAGCCCCACAAGAACTAACTAAGTTCCAATCTTGATAGGCATCAGGAAAATCCGAGTATCTTCTAGGCAATCCGGCCAAACCCAAGAAATGTTGGGGAAAAAAAGTTAGATTAACTCCAATAAACATAATCCAGAAATGTATTTTCCCGTATAGCTCATTGTAACTAAAGCCTGTAATTTTGCCGAACCAATAGTAATACCCCCCAAATATAGCAAATATGGCCCCCATTGATAACACATAATGGAAATGAGCTACTACGTAATAAGTGTCATGTAATGCTATATCTAATGAACTATTTGCTAATATAACTCCAGTTAAACCACCAATAGTAAATAGAAATACAAACCCAATAGCCCACAACATAGGTGTCTCAAGACGTAGGCTTCCTCCATATATAGTAGCTAACCAGCTGAAGATTTTAATCCCAGTAGGAACCGCAATGATCATTGTGGCAGCAGTAAAGTAGGCACGAGTATCAACATCCATGCCAACAGTGAACATATGGTGGGCCCAGACAATAAAGCCTAGCACTCCAATAGAAATCATAGCATAGACCATGCCCAAATAGCCAAAAATATGTTGTTTAGCAGAAAAGGTGGGGATAATTTGAGATACCATACCAAATCCAGGCAGAATTAGTATATACACTTCGGGGTGCCCAAAAAACCAAAATAAATGTTGGAATAAAATAGGATCCCCTCCTCCCGCAGGGTCAAAGAATGTCGTATTAAAATTTCGATCTGTCAATAACATTGTAATTGCACCAGCTAATACTGGCAGAGATAGTAATAACAATATAGTTGTAATTAATACAGACCATACGAATAAGGGCAATCTGTGCATACTCATTCCAGGAACTCTCATATTAATTATTGTGGTTATAAAGTTTATAGAACTTAAAATAGAAGATATTCCAGCGAGGTGGAGACTAAATATAGCCATATCTACTGCTCCCCCAGAGTGGGCTTGAATACTTGAAAGAGGAGGATAAATTGTCCAGCCGGTGCCTGCCCCTTGTTCCACAAACATAGAGCCCACCAGTAGAATTAGTGAAGGAGGTAGTAACCAAAAACTAATGTTGTTTAATCTAGGAAAGGCCATATCGGGTGCACCAATCATAATTGGTACAAACCAATTCCCGAATCCCCCAATCATTACTGGCATTACTAAAAAGAAAATCATTAATAAAGCATGTGATGTCACAATTACATTATATAAATGATCGTCTCCTAACATACTACCTGGAGCTGACAGTTCAAGGCGGATTAACATACTTGAAGCTGTCCCCGCCATCCCAGAAAAAGCACCAAATAATAAATATAAAGTACCTATATCTTTATGATTAGTAGAAAATAGCCAACGTGTAAGATATTTGTTCATGCTTACTCTAGATTTTAAGTGATCTTTAGTAAGTGATAATAATTAACGGGCTGCATTTGGGCGCACTATAGGCTAGAGAAGAATGAAAATTCTAATTAATGTATTATTGGGGGCCTCGTTCCTACGTGACGCGGCCGAGCCATTTCAACTAAGCTTCCAAGATGCTGCTAGTCCTGTTATGGAAGAAATCTTATTCCTTCACAACCAAATTATGTTCATTTTAGTTACCATAATTACAGCTGTGTTGTGGTTAATTATAAAAGGATTAATAGGTCAAACCTATCATCGCCACCTTATAGAAGGGGCCACAATAGAAATTATTTGGACAATAGTTCCAGCAGTTGTGTTAGTATTTATAGTATTCCCTTCTTTGAGGCTCCTTTACTTAATGGATGAGATAGTAGAACCTGGGGTAACAGTAAAAGCTATCGGCCATCAATGGTATTGGTCTTATGAGTATTCAGACTATCAAACTTCTTTAGATGAAGATAGAACCTTAGAATTTGATTCTTACATGATTCCTACAAGTGATCTCCAACCCGGCGACCTCCGCCTATTAGAGGTTGACAATAGAATGGTTGTTCCTGTTGATACTTATATAAGAGTTTTAGTTACAGGCGCAGATGTGCTTCATTCATTTGCTGTGCCCTCTTTAGCTATTAAAATGGACGCTGTGCCCGGACGTCTTAACCAGACCGGATTTATAGCCAAAAGACCAGGATTATTTTATGGACAATGTTCCGAGCTATGTGGTGCTAATCACTCTTTTATGCCCATTGTCATAGAAGCTGTTAGCATGGATAAATATATCAGCTGGCTATCTTCACTGTGTGCTGATCTCTAGGCTCACTAATATGCCCCACTTAGATCTATCTGCTTATTTAACTCAATATAGTTGGACATTAATTACCCTGTTGGCACTTTATGGCATTATGAATTTATTTATTTTACCTAAAATTCAGAATAATTTACGTATAAGAAGTATACTTCAAGAAGAGGGAATAGGCTCCTCAGGAGGACTAGGAGCCAATAGAGCATCCGCCATTTTACAAGATATACTCCGCAAGTAAGCTTATTTCAATATGGCAGCTTCTTTTTTTGATCAATTTAATGTAGTTAGGATAATTGGGAGCCTAATCACTAATTCTTCTTTTATGATGATTATCCTATTTTGTGCAATATTAATAGGAAGTTGTTCATATAAGTTGATACCCACAAGATTACAGGCCATACAGGAAATTCTTTATGCTCACTTTTTAGGATTAGTAAAAGATGCCACAGCTAATAAGGGCACTCATTATTTCGCCCTTATTATAACCTTATTTACATTTATCGCTGGGCTAAATCTATTAGGACTATTTCCTTATGTATTTACTCCAACTGCCCACATTGTTATTACTTTTGGGCTAAGTTTATCTATTTTAATAGCAGTAACAATAGTGGGCATAACAAAATACCGCTGGAACTTTGCTTCAATGTTTATGCCTAGTGGCGCCCCTTTAGCATTAGCCCCTTTATTAATTTTTACTGAAACACTTGGTTATCTCTCCCGGGCAATTTCTCTGGGTGTTCGATTAGCTGCTAATTTATCTGCTGGACACCTTTTATTTGCTATATTAGCAAGTTTTGGGTTCGCTATGATTAATAATGGGATGTTATTCCTTAGCTTGGCCCCAATACTAGTAATGGTTTTTATAACTTTACTAGAAATTGCTGTAGCTTTAATTCAAGCTTATGTATTTTGTTTGCTCACAACCATATATCTGAATGATGCTTTAAACTTACATTAAATGTGGATATTTACGTCTTACAAGTCAATTTGCCGCATCTCCTATGAATATTTAGCCCACTAAGATTAAATTGGGGGGTCTTTTAGGTAATTAACTCTTACCTGGGGATATGAGTAAGGCTTATCACCCTTATCATTTAGTGGACCCTAGTCCATGGCCTTATACAGGTTCAATTGGAGCACTACTGACTACAGTGGGCTCAGTATTTTATTTTCACTATAGTTCTACATGGCTAATGTATTTAGGTGCAATGGTAATAATATTTACAATGTTTGTTTGGTGGAGAGATATTATCAGAGAGGCCACTTTCCAAGGGCTCCACACTCAAATAGTAAAAAAAGGATTAAGATATGGTATGCTCCTTTTTATTACTTCTGAAGTTTGCTTCTTTTTTGCGTTCTTTTGGGCTTTTTTTCATAGTAGCCTATCTCCTACTATAGAATTAGGGGCTGTTTGGCCTCCTGTTGGTATAGAAGTATTAGATCCATTTTCTGTGCCCCTATTAAATACGGCCATATTACTTAGTTCGGGAGCAACAGTAACATGGGCACATCACGCCATAATTAGTGGACAAAGATTAGAAGCCATCCAATCACTTACTTGCACTGTAATACTTGGAATTCAGTTTACAGCTCTACAAGCTATGGAGTATTATGAAGCCCCATTTACAATCTCAGACTCCGTATATGGTTCAACCTTTTTTATGGCCACAGGTTTTCACGGCTTTCATGTGATAATTGGAACTATATTTTTAGCTGTATGTTTAGTTAGACTAATAGGCTATCATTATACTCGCCACCACCATTTTGGTTTTGAGGCTGCTAGTTGGTATTGGCATTTTGTAGATATAGTTTGGTTATTTTTATATGTGTGTATTTACTGGTGGGGCTCTTAGCTCGAGCCGCAGTAACACGCTTAGCCAAGCTCGTAGGGTCAACTAATGTTAAGTTCTCAGACTCATGATCTGATCACGCAGGTTCAATTCCTGCCCCTATCATAATTTAAAAAGACCAATCTGGCTCCAATTAAGGAGCAAGAAAGGAGTTAGATTAACCCCAATAACATACACGAACTAACTCTATCATGGGAAAAGGGACTACCCCCAATAAAAAAACAAATACTATTAGCGGCAATTGCCCGTTAAATTCTCGTCTATTAATATCTCTCGAAAATATTAAATATGGAGAAAGTTGCCCGAAACAAACTCTATTATAAAAATATAGTGAATAAGCAGCAGCTAAAACCATACTAGCTGAGGTAAAAATTCCTAGTGATGTACTAATAGAAAAAGCAGCCACTAAGGATAAAAATTCTCCAACAAAATTACAACTAAGAGGAACCGCAATGTTAGCTAAAGTAAATACCATGAATATGAAAGCAAATAAGGGCATAGTCATAGCTACTCCCCTATAATACCTAATTAACCTTGTGTAATATCTCTCATAGAGCAATGTTGCTGTTATGAATAAAGCGGGGCTAACCACACCATGAGCTATCATTAAAAATACCGAGGCTATAAAACCTTCCATCGTATGAGTAAATAAGCCTATTGTTACAATTCCCATATGGGCCACCGAAGAATAAGCGATCAAACGTTTCGCATCTACTTGTCTACAAGTAGTTAAACTCCCATATAAAACTCCTATTAATGATAGCATTAATATGGCTGGGGCTAAATACTCTGTTGCTTCAGGGAAAAGGGGCCAAGCGAATCTAATAAATCCATAACCCCCTAATTTTAATAATACTCCCGCCAAAATCACTGAACCAGCTAAAGGAGCCTCAACATGCGCAAGAGGCAACCATATATGAAAAGGGACCATCGGTATTTTAACTGCTAAACTAAGGAAGAAGCCGACAAATAGCCAAATTTGAATGTTACTATCTATTTTGATATTAGTTAAAGATAGATAATCAGTTGTGCCCGTCATCCTATAAATAATTGAGATACTAAGTAACATTAACACTGAGCCAACTAAAGTATAAAAAAAGAAATAATAAGCAGCTTTTATCTTTTCTGTCCGGGCTCCCCAGATTCCGATTATTAGAAACATGGGAATTAAAATGCTCTCAAATAATACATAAAATATTAATAAATCTAATGTTGAGAATACTCCAATCAATAGAAATTCCATACCTAAAAGGCAGATAATAAATTCTTTAAGAAGAAACTTAATGCTATTCCAACTTACTAAAATACAAATTGGTGTTAATAAAGTACTTAGTATAATGAAAAATATGGAAATTCCATCAATAGCAAACAATATTGGAGAACCTTCAAACCAACCTAGTGTACTTATCCAATTAAATTCTATTATCTGTTGAAATTGAGCTTCTTGATGAAGGTTAACTAATAATAAAAGAGAAAAAGCAAATGTGATCAGAGACCACTCTAACGCTTGCTGGCGTAGTTTTATATTATTTTCCCTTGGAATTAATGCTATTATTACTATACTTAGTAATATCGAGCCCATAATACTAGCTAATATCATGTTGTATGACCTAAAAGAGGCTTATAGCCACTTGAGGCACCTAAAGTGCAAGGGACGCATCAGATCCAGCATTAATTTCAGCATCAGGTTCAGCATCAGGTTCAACATCAGATTCCATATCAGATTCCATATCAGATTCTATATCAGATTCTATATCAGATTCTATATCAAATTCCATATCAAATTCCATATCATATTCCATATCAACTTCCAGATCAGATTCTATATCAGATTCCATATCAGTTGCAGGCGAGTTAGGTATAGGCGAGCTAGGTTCGATGTTAAGTTCAGGCAAATTAGAGACAAGCAGATTAGGTATAGGCAGATTAGGTTCGGGGTTAGGTACAAGCGAGCTAGACATACTGAAGCATGTGAAGTTATCCATGACTATAACACTAACCATGATTATCAGTAAATATAAAACTATATATAAAACTTGAAGTGTTAAGGTATTATATAATCTAAAAAGCCAGCCCTGATAATTAAAAAAGATATTAAAAAGGTTTTTCATTCTTCTCTAGCTTATGGCCTTCTTCAATTTTCTTCAATTAGTTTTTCATTCTTCAATTAGGTTAGGCACTTAAGTGCAATAGCTGTTCCAGCTAATATCATTAATGCATAATTAAATAATAAGCCTGATTGTAAGCTGCTTAACTGCTTAGTTCTTTCAATTATGAGTAGCGCTATTCCAGTGGGGCCCACAATCTCTAAAATGCCCCGATCAATAGCACGATAAGACACAATATGGCCAAACTTCCAGACTTTGGTTCCAATATAATAATTTGCTATTTGATTAAACTCCCAGGCATAAAATAAGAAGCCATATATACTAGGACGTGTGATATAAAATATAATATACGGACGAATTATCAATACTAATAATATTCCTGTTACGGACATAATCACTGGGGCGAAAGAAACTATTGTGGGCACAAGTGGCAAGGGACGTACACCTGGCGCAAACACCATATTTTGAGCGATATACCCAACTAAGATGCTCCCTAGGGCTAGAATTACTAGGGGGCCCAATAAGTTCCAATCCGCTTCTTGTAAGTGCTGTGCACTTATACGTGTTAAATTGGGCCTAGACCCAAAACTCAAGTATATTAATCGGAATGAGTAAAAAGCAGTTAAGAAGGCAGTAATTGAGGCTAACCAATATATAGACATTAAACAATAACTATTATAAGTTAGCTCTAATATTAAATCTTTAGAGTAAAATCCAGATAAATAGGGAAAACCAGCTAAAGACAACGAACCGATCAACATTAGTACATATGTTAAAGGTAGCCCCCGAATTATTCCTCCCATTTTTCTAAGATCTTGTTCATCTAAAAGAGCGTGAATTATTGAACCTGCCCCTAAGAATAATAAAGCTTTAAAGAAAGCATGAGTTAGTAAGTGATATAAACTAGTGAGAGAGCTATAAGAACCACAAGCCATTACCATATACCCCAATTGACTACAAGTAGAATAAGCAATAACTTTTTTTATGTCCGATTGGACTAATCCTACTGTGGCTGCAAAGAAAGCAGTTAAAGAGCCAATTAAGCCCATAATTATTGTGGCAGTTGGGGAGCAATCAAAAAAAGGAGCTGATCTTATAATTAAGAATACACCTGCTGTTACCATTGTTGCTGCATGAATTAGCGCTGACACAGGTGTTGGACCTTCCATAGCATCTGGCAACCAAGTATGTAGCCCTAATTGGGCAGATTTTCCTACAGCCCCGATGGTTAATAGTATACAAATCCAAGTACAAGCTGAAGATGGTGTTAAAGTGGAGAATAAACTACAGTAGTCCAATGCCCCAAATTCTTTCCAGATTAATATAATCGCTAACATTAATCCAATATCTCCTATTCTATTGATTAACATTGCCTTAATTGCCGCCTTGTTGGCCTGTATTCGTGTAAACCAAAAGTTAATTAATAGGTAAGAACACAAACCAACGCCTTCCCAGCCAATAAATAATTCTACATAATTATTACTAGTAACTAAAACCAACATAAAAAAAGTAAATAAAGACAGATAGCTCATAAATCTGGGTAAATGGGGATCTTCTCTCATATAACTTGTAGAATACACATGAACTAATCCGCTAATAGTAGTAACTACTATTAACATTATCGCTGTTACCGTATCAAATTGTAGGCCAAAGTTAGTTAGTAAGAAATCTGATTCTATCCATCTGCACAGCTCGACATATACTGTAGATCCATTAATAAGGATTTCATAACATAATACAAAAGAAAGGAGACTACTGGCGAGAATCCACGTAGAACTTAGTAAACCAGCTCCCTTTCTTCCTAGGTGGCGACCCCCTAGTCCGCATCCAACTGCGCTTAGTAGCGGTATTAATATAACTAGAAGATACATGGGAATAAATCTAAGATAATTAGATGTGTTAACTGAAAAAATAAACTAGGGCATACTATAATTGTTAATGTAAAATAGAAACTTGCCCCGATAAATATTGCCTTGCCTAAGCTCACCTCTTCCGGTGCTACGTTGCCACGTGAAGAATTTAATATCTTTGTTATTACTAAAGGCGCTGAAAGAGGCTGATAAAACATAATTTTAACTAATCTTAGGTAATAAACTCCAGCTATAACAGAACAAATTAAAGCCATTAAGGCGCTAAGATAGTAACCTTGACCAACAGCTGCTAAGATAATAAACCACTTAGTTAAAAACCCAATTAAAGGAGGAATTCCTGCAGTTGACAATAAACCCGTGGCTAATGCTATTACTAATATCGGGTTTAATCTTGAAATCCCACTAAATTCAATAAACATATCTCTTTTAGGAGATATAATCAAGACTATGGACCAAAGTAGGATTTGAGTTATTATATAGGCACCGATATACATTAAACTCGCCTGGAGGCTATCAATAGACCCAATCGCTATACCAAGCAACACAAATCCAATATGACCTATTCCGCTATAAGCTAGTAATCTTCTTATCCGAGTTTGATTTAAAGCTCCTATAGCCCCAATAAACAAAGAGATTAGTCCAGCCATTAATAATCCCATTTCATTTAAACCTATTTGTACTATAATAGCTAAGACCCCTAATTTGGGCACTATTGATAATAGTGCAGCCACCCAAGTTGGAGCCCCCTCATAAACATCGGGGGCCCACATGTGAAATGGGGCAGCAGATACTTTAAATAATAATGAAATAGTAATAAGACACTTACCAGCTAATGTGCCATAAGATACTATGCTCATACGAATAAATTGAAGTTCAAGCTCTCCTGTGGAGCCATAAATTAAGGCACAACCAAACAAGAATAACCCTGAAGATAATGCTCCTAACACAAAGTATTTCAGCCCAGCTTCTGCCGACAACAGGGAGTTTTTATTATAAGTTACTAAAATAAACAGACATAATGTTTGAACCTCTAGTGCTAAATATATGTAAATTAAGTTTGTTGACCCAATAAGTAATAAATTTCCTAGGACCACTAATAAAATTAATAAAGAGCTCGATCGATGTGCTGATCGGTGATCTAGTATACATAGTATGGCCAATCCACTTAGCATCACCAACATCTTAATAGCCTGTGTTCAACATAAGAGATGAGGCTCAGCTAATAGCCCAGCAGCCCCCACAGCACCCGCCAGTAGTATACCCAACCTTAAAGTCGGGGCTTTTAATCCATACGTCAACACTATTAGTATAATAAACCCTAGTGCTAATTCCATGATGTGCCAAGGGGATATGCCCACATGGCATAAGAGGTGGAATTCCACCTTAATTCCTAAGCCTTTTGTGTTCCTTCTTTGCAGCAGCTAGAAGTTGATTACGTCGATGGGGCCAATAGTCGGGCATCGCTGAGACCATTCCTTGCGTACTAGGACTCAGAAAGGTTGGAATTAAACATTGTAGATAGAAACCGAGCTGTGTCACCACGCTCTGAACTCAAATCATGTACGGTTTTCATGGTCGAACAGACCAACCTAAGGTGCCTTCTGCAGCACCAGGGCACCGCAATTCAACATCGAGGTCGCAAACACTGTCCTCGATAAGAACTCTCCGACAATATTACGCTGTTATCCCTACAGTAGCTTTTATCCGCTTTCGATATCTATCTTGGATGATATCGGGTCATTATCGCCCACATAGGACATTGTCCTTGTGCCAGCTAGGGGTGTCCCCCTCACTGTCAGGCTAATGAGATTAATTTGATACCATAAGCTCGCCTTCGTTTCTTATTCAAAGGTAGTCGCCCCAACTAAACTGTCTTACCAATAATAAATATTAATTTTAAGCAGTTAATACTAAAGTATTAACTGTTTAAGTTAACGCCATCGACATCCAGTAAAGCTTGATAGGGTCTTTTCGTCTTACAATGTTTATGTAGTATCTTCACTACATCTATAATTTCATTGGCTTTTCTCTTGAGACAGTAAGATCCTCGTGGTTCCATTCATACCCGCCAACAATTAATTGGCTATTTATTGTGCTACATTATCACGGTCAGAGTTACCGCGGCCATTCAGTTGGGTTTCGCTTTAGACGTTAGTCCTTAGTTTCACTTTACAACCATTGGGCAGAATTCGCTCTCTATACTTCAGCAGTCTTTAGCAGAGAGCTATGTTTTTGGTAAACAGTCGAGATCTTATTTTGCTGAGTTCCTTAAGAGAAATTATGCCTATCTAAGTCCCAAAAATAACAGTTAAAGGTACGAAGTACCATAATCTTTTTCCTGAGCAGCTAAAGAATTTTAAGCCATTGGGCAATGCCCTTAGAAGCTGTATATTTTTATTTGGGAGTGAATTTTATATTACTCATGCCTGCATTATCACTCCTGTTTATCTCACGAAGTGGGCACGTTTCGTGCCCACAGGACGCTCTACTACCAAGTCAGTTTTCTGACTTCCAGAATTTTAGTTACAAATTTAGCCACCTTAATTTTAGAGGTTTACTATCTCATTCAGTGAACTTTTACGTTTTCCTGTGCAGGTGGCTGTTCCTAAGCCTACTTCCTGTTTGTCTAAGTTGAACCCTCCTTATACACTTAATCTGTATTAATGACTTTAATTTCTGGTTAGGGCTTACCCCTTTTGACTAGAGGCCTTATCGCCATAGTCTTACTACACCTGTAATTCAAGCCCCCAAACTTTGGGGGCGAATCAACTTGGGGCGCCTTACTAAGATAAGTTTCGTAGAGAACCAGCTATGTCCAAGTTCGACTAGTATTTCACCGCCAACCACGGCTCGTCCAAGATTTTTGCCACAATCACTGGTTCGGTCAGCATAACTACCTGGCCATGGTTAAATCACTTGGTTTCGGGAAATTTGACTGACGAGATTTTCTCTTGCTTTCACTACACCTTCATTTAATACTTAAGTTTGCCAAATTTTGTCTTGCAGGCCCATTATGCAAAAGGTAACTTTTAGAGCCAATTATAAGTCTTTCCCTCACGGTACTTTCTCTATCGGTGTCTATCGGGGTTTAATCTAGATGTACAATCATCTTGCTGTCTGTTAAACAATTCCTCCGCTCTCGCTCGCCGCTACGCACGGAATCTCAGTTGATGTATTCCTCATAGCCTAATAAGATGTTTCAATTAACTATTAAATTGCCCCTTTCAGTTAGGAGAAACAAGTTCAAAGTCTCTCCCTTGTTATTTCGTGTTTCACGTCCTTACCGGCAGACCCTAGACT